AGGCTACTAGAGAAGGGGTGAAACCAGCCAAGGGCGGGCTCCAAGGCGACAATAGAGTGGCCAAGCGTTGAAAGAGAGGAAGGGCTAGCGGCAAAAAAGAAGAAGAATAACAGAAGTTATTGAGGGGAGATCTTTTAACTCTTTCTCGATGCAATAATAGTAAGTCTAGTGACTTCTTGATAGCATTGGTCTCGGTACCGGGCTAAGGATAGAAGCGATTCAACCAGAGTGAAATTCCGTACTTATCCCAGCTCTCAAGGAAGATTGGAAGTAGGTACCTATGTCATGCTGAATTTAAAAGTTGTTTTGAGGTAATCGATGGCATATTGCCTAGAAGCGTCAAAGACAGTGATATATTTCGGTGTCGATATCGGCTCTGTTCATCGACCCGACTCTGTTTATCTCCGACTAAACCGACTCTTTGTCCCGATCCGGTAACTACACGGCTTATTGTGGTAAAAGATAAAGTCAAACTCACAACTCTTTTTCCTTTTCTCGTGCACTTTCCTAAGGGCTACGTACTTCACTCCATTACCTTCTATTCGAACTCTGACACTTCTCTCATTGTGAAATTTCTATCTAAGTCCTGACAGCCCCTAACTTTGGCAAAGACTACTCGCTCGCTTTAAAAGCAACTCCATTGAGTCCTGTCAGATCGTTTATATATAACCTTTATTCATATATGACCTTAGAAAGGTTCTGAAAGAAAGAAGAGTTCCATTCGATTATCCGGGCTCATTGCCTAGTCCCTCTAAACTATCTAAAGCCTGGGGATTCTCCTTACCAGATGATCTCCAGCCTGCATTGTGCCCCTCTCGGATACCCTGCAGGGTCGACGTAACTCTTACCTAGGTAGACTGGCTATCCAACTGAATCGAGAGCCCAGCTCCCACTACTTCTTCGTAAGTGAGGTGAGGTACTTCTTTTGAATAGGATGACTCAAGTGACGATGCTGACACCAAGGTTGCTTGCAAAGCATCGGATATGCGAAAGAGGGAGAATGTGCTACATCGGATATTGCTGTAGTTGATGAAAGAGCTGTAGTTTATGCTAAAGCATCGGTTACGAATGACCCAATCTATCTATGGTAACCACCCTTACTTTTAGTAGATGGAGATGCGCACCTAGGAAAGACGGATGAAAGAGAACCTGCCCTAAGAGATTGGCATAGGCCTGTGGGCCCGCTGCGGTAGAAGGCCTTTGCTGGCCTGTCGATCTATCCTGATTAACTTACTTACGCTATTTCTGACTAGAGAGAGGGCTTAGATCGGAGAGGAGCAGCTCTTTTCTTTTTAACAGAAAGCAGTGATGAATGGGACGGAGCTGCTACAATCAATAGCTTCAGCTGCTTTATGTATTGGAGCAGAGGTGGCAGTTAGCAGCAGGAACAGGACCAGCAACTAGGGTTGTTCACAGAGCAGCCGTCTTTCCCTCTCAAGCGGAGAAGACTGGAACCATGTCCGATCCGGTAGGGATGGTTCTTCTCGACAGATTAAGCTACTTACTAGAGTTCGGGTATTGAACAAACGGGTGGCAACTTGCCCGATAAGAAAAGTAGCCCGAGTGAAAAAGTTTTCGTAGCTAAGGAGTTCTAGTTGTAGCTAGGAGTTGCTATGAGTTCCGAGTTGACGAAATTAAAAAAAAATCTGTCCGGACTGGTGACACCTGTACCACACTCTATGGCACACACCCCTAGTTGTAGTAGACGAAGATGGTCACCTAGGATAGGCAGACAAACCTGAACCTTAGAAAGTTGCCGGCAGAGACGCTACGGGAGAACCGCCTAGGATGGCAGACTCGATCATCTCTTTCAAAAATGTGGGTTTGTTCATTTCGAATCGGTCAAGGGTTCAGACAGGAGATGTGCTTTAGCAAAAGAAGCTTGGGCACATCCTCCAAGAAAGCAAAAAGGACTATATACAGTGTGGGCACCAGATCCACTCAGTGAGGCCGGGAAAGACTTTTCGTCCGATATAGTAGTGTTTCAGACTTAAGCTGTGGGATAGACTCCTTCAAATGGAAAGAGAGGTTATATATAAAGAATTAGCCAGTACAAGCTGTGGCACCCATCCCGACTGGGAGTGGAGTAGCCAGGAAGAGGCACCGAGGAGGTTCTGAAAGAACAGAAGCTGAGAACCTGCAGGGACTCCGGTCTAAGGCCTTGGCTGACGTACGATCCCCGCGAAGCTCCACCGGAGCTATTTAGACAGATTTTTTGGTCTTAACTTTGGAGTAGGTAAACTGTGAGGCAAGGAGATGGCTTTTTAGCCAAAACAGTGTGGGTAGCCTGCCCCAATCAAGCGTAGCGATCACTGAACGATTGATTCCTCTTCTTATTTAATTCTATTCTTCATCTGTAGGTTGCAATCCGTATTCTTTCTTTTCTCGATCTACTGCTTGCTTTCGCTTACCTAGATTGAAGAAGCGCACTCACATCCAACTACTTAAACTGGGTCGGGACCAATCATGTTGATTGCCTATCCGACCCAGCTCTAACAACTGGTTTGGTTGTTGAATCACAAATCACAAAATCCTCTCAATCGGAGAGGCCTCTAGTCCCCAGTTCTATTATGAAATCCTTTTTTTTTTCTTACCAAGGTAGTTGACTTGCTTACTTGTTAGAGTAAGGAAAGCAGACATTGCGGATCTTCACTTCAATCATAGGAAGCAGAGAGGACTGGATCTGGATACCGTAAGGCACATGCAACAACACGAAAAGCGTCGGATAAGGGGATGTGACCATGAAGAGGTTGGGCTGGTTTTGAGCTGCACTTAGACCGATTCTCTCTTTCGGTAGCAGACACCGGGATAGGCTAGGATGGGAAACCTTAGTCGATACGATAGGACTGGTTTCTTTGAAAAGCAAGGCCTGGGTCGAGAGCCCATTTCATATTATCCGGTTCCATTCCAGATCGAGCGAACCAATTGATTGATCTTTCACCGGGGGGAAAGCTGCAGGAACTGCAAACGGAGAGATCGGAAAAGGAAAGGGTTGTAAATGAAAAGAGCTTGGCTTGGCCGGCCAGGAAGAAGGTATGGTATAATATATAGTTACGAAAGGCACTGCGCTTACGCATTCACCAGGTTCTATCTCTGGTTCACAAGCCTACTTTCTTCCACTGTCTTCCAGTTGAGAAGATGCATTTGCTTCTCAGGAGTAGAGCCTGTTTTTAACTTTCCTGGAGTGTTGAAAAATGAGCTTCCAGATGGATGAAAGATGGGAGAGATAAAGAATTTATATCGAAAGGAGTCAGATGGTACCGGTCTTTCTTTCTTTTGTCGATCCGTTGTCTCAGTAACGACTTTCATCCCCATGGCTTAAGTGCCATTCGGTTTCAATATACCGTACAGAGGTTCATATATGACCTTCTGTAGGATTGGAGGGGTAGGATAGTTGTCTCTTGGTCGATTGTCAAATCGCCGTTCTCCTAGTCTTGATAGGAAATGGTTGATTTGGCTGCGCCCGTCTTTACCCATTGATTTATGGCTGGGACGAGGAATGCCTTTCAATCCATATCTCCGAGGTTATTTGTTCCACTTTTGTTTCTCAAAAGTCGGCTTTGACGGCGCCTCAACGAGAGACCTTACCTTCTTCATAAAGACTGAACCCGATCCACAACCTAAGGATGACAAAGGGCTCGCCAAAGAAGTGGCAGATTTGGATGGCAATAAATAAAAAAATATTCTGTATTCAATGCTCAAATTCCAGCTTCAAGCGTTCTGCAGCTCAGAATCATATTCTGAAAAATGAGGCGTGGAAAAAGGGCAACAATTCTGTCCAATAACACCAAAAACATCATTCAAGTCGAATCTTAGTTAGACTCGTTAACCAGCCCCTTTCTTTTTCTATGAGATTTCGTTAGCTGCCCACCGAGGTAAAGGAAATAGGCAGGAAAGAAAAGAGAATTTTACTGGAAATCCCTGGCTCTATTGAAATTAAAATACTATAACTATAGCTTTAAAACTTCCTTAGCTTGCGTTTGTATTTGATGGACCTGAAATAGAATCCTTCTTTTAGGCTTTCAAAGCGGAACGACAACTTCCACTGGATTAGATGTAGGGGAAGGCCCAATGGAACTGGCTCTTATAAGGTCTCACACAGACTCAGAGATTGCCATTTGATTTCCTCCTTTCCTGCCGGATTTCTTTTATCAGCTTGAAAACTTGTTAGCCTTACCGCTCCGTGGGGGCTGTAATTGGATTAAGTGAACTCCCTATTCTAGTATTCCTCCAAGGAAAGTATACTACTTATAGTATACAAGCCCGAAAGAGGTAGAAGGAAAGGAAACTCCCACTTATACTCCATGGGCAGGGGAGTCAAATAGAGCTCCTTCTTCAGAAGCAGGGACTTACCTTAAGACTCAAACTTTTTTTTTCTTTCTTTTTCCGTCATCCGATGAATTTCTTGCTGTCCTTGGGGTTTTAGTTCTCGACCATGCGAGCTCTGCTACATTCATTGGAAGTTCACTTGTAGGCATTGGGATCAAGCTTAAGGAAGTGAGAGATCTAGTTGCAGTCCTTAGGGAAGTCTGTGGGAGAAAGATTACATACCTCGCCTTAAGCCCATCGCCTTCCATTCTTTCCTACGAGTCCGCTTCTATTTCAGCTATTCCCTATGTCCCCTAGTCCCGTTCGTGTGAGTCTCCATTAGGTGGGTTATCCGTAAACCATTCCGAAAGCATTGGCTAAGCAGCGGAGGTAAGAAGGGCCCTTCCTTTCTTTCTCCTTCGTAAGAGCGAGCTTTGCACCCAAAGCAGCATCCTTTCTTTACATCTTAGATGAAATGAAAGACCTCTTCCCTCTCATTCTTTTGAAGACGCTTTGTGCCATGATTAAGATCCTTTCATTGCACCATCTTACAATCTTGATATCCACCCTGGACGTCCTTTTCTTTGAAGAAATCACACCTTGGCCAGGAAGAGATGTGAGACGAGGTTCTTCAACCATTACTTTTCTTCAACTTTGAATTCCGGGGTCAAGATCAGGTGGTAGCTTATTTGCTGTTGCTGGTGCTACTGGAGGATCTGGGTCTCGCTTACGAACATAAGAATGTTTCGATCCCAAACATCAAAATATAGATCACTAGCATCCGGCTCTTCCTAACGATCACGAAAGACAGAACCCCGATCACTAGCACTAGGATCCCTACTTTAAGTAAATTCTGGATCTTACTCCCGATAACGAAGATCATAATCTCTATTACGAGCATCCGTAACTGCATAGCATCAGAATCTCACTATCGATCTGTAGTTGGCCAGCTGCATAGGCTAGGCACCATAGAACATGCCACAGTGCATGCCATAGCGATGATGACCACCATAGTAGTTGATAGGCATATTAGTGTTAGCCACCTTTTTCCAAAGAATTTCCAAGTCTTCCTACTCGTTGACCAATTCCTGTTGCTTCCCGAGCATCTACACCCGCTCTGGTTCTTCCTGTTGTTTGCTTCCTGCTTGTATCATTCAACCTGTGTAAACCACTGTTTAAAGTAAAGAAAGGGGTACCACTTTCATAAGCCACTGTCAACCACTGTAATAAGAGCTAAAGGACTATGAACCTTAAGATTGCACGAACAAGGGAACAATGGATCGAGTAAATAGGAATCGAACCTCCCGGCCGGCTAGCCCGCGTTCCAACCGATCCGCCTCCATCCTCCACTCCGTCCTTCGTTCTCCCTTAGAATCCATAGGAATACATTCTGTCTTTTCACCGCTCCGTGGGTAGTCCTATGCATAGTCCACTAGAAGTGATTAAGGGTCTGCCTAGTTAGAGTTTTGTTATTTCATCCACTATTATTAGCCAAAAGGAACTCTTTTTATCTTCCAGTTCCCGGGTGGCCCACTTTCTTACTTGTCGCAACCGTCTCTCAATTGCTAAATCATCAAGGAAGTTCTCAAGGATTAGAGCGATGTCCTTTTTTTTTTCTTTTTAAAGGCGGTCCTTTTCTTTCCCCCGACCGATGACTCGCTTGTTCAGTACTGCTAACTATTTCTTTTTGGAGGATGCCGTCCCCTCGGGACTACCAGTAGTTTCGGTTGTTGAATCTCGTGCAAGTTAGGTTGTGCTTGTATTGGCTGCAAGCGGAACGTAGGCGCTTTAGGTAGGTGTGTGTTGACCATGCACTCTCGCGTCATGTAATGTCGTATGATAGAGGTGGTGATTGACCTCAATGCTAATGGTTATCCCCAAGGTTCAACGAATGAATGAAGCTATGATCGTACCCGGATAGAAATTACGGTCTTCCTCTTATGTCTCCAAGCCGGCCATAATAGAATAGATAGGCAAAGCAGCCAATAGCAGTCTGTTTTAGCCTATCGATAGATAGTAGGTTGCTTCCAAGCTCAAACCATTTGAAACTGAATTGCTACTGTATTCTTGTTATTGATAGAGTGGTTTTCTCCGCCCCTGTCAAAAAAATTAGAGGGAGAGAACTGGAAGAGAGAAGGAAAAAGAGCAAAGGATTTACAAGTCTAATGGGAGAGGAATGGCTGACACGTTGACTGCCTTCGAGAAAAATAGAACCCAAGCGGTCTAAGCCCCGGGACGGACCCCAACCGAAAGAAAGGCGCTAGACGGACTAACGGCAAGGTTTTACACATAGGGCCAGCTGCTTTCTTCGGGTGCATCGAAGAATATGACTGGTGAAGAATCACTTCTTTCTTCTCTTCGTTCTCCATCTAAGTTCCTTATTGTTTAAACTGCAAACTCCGAACAATTCCCTCTAACTAACAAGGCAAGAGCAGGAAAGAGGAAAGAATCGGTTGATAGCCTGGGATATGGGAACTAAGCAAGGGATGCTAAACTCAAACAAAAAAGAATGCCAAAAAGAGCATTTGAATTTCCCCCAATTGACCTATTCGATTGATTTAACAGACCGTGTTACTAAAGAAACCCGCATCAACGTACCGTTTTAACTAGTCTTTTGACTAAATAAATTAAGTCATAGAGACAGAGACAGACTGATTCCAGAAATGGTTTATAGCATGACATGGATGGACAGCCGATTGACCGATAACGAGAAAGAGAAGGGAATCGCATATTTCATTAACAGACAGTCATTCATTCGTATAACCGATTAAGCGCTCAAGAGAAGGGCAGGCGGGAGACAGCAGTTTGCCACGAAAATGATGGAAGGCTGGTTCAGGTAATCCTTTAGTGAAAATGTCCGCCACTTGATTGTTGCTACGAACAAGTCGAATGAGCAATTTGCCTGCGACGACGAGTTCACGAACGAAGTGGTAGTCAACTTCTATGTGCTTAGAGCGGGCATGGAACACAGGATTGGCCTACAAGTGTGTAGCGCTAGCATTAGTGCAGGAAAAATGGATAGCGAAATGGCACCGCTAGATCGCGTAGCAAGTAAGAAAGCCATAAGAGTTCAGAGGTAGTAATAGCGAGTGCCTTGTACTCTGCTTCGGCACTAGACCTGGAAAGAGTCGGTTGCTTTTTGGAAACCCAAGTCAGTAGGGTTTTTCCTAGAAATACGCAGAAGCCAGTAGTGGACCGTCTGCTATTGGGACAGCCAGCCCAGTCGGCATCGGAGAATGCAAAGAAGGTGGTTAATAGTCCCGGAGTGATGGTTAGGCCACGGCCAAGAGAACCCTTCAGATACCGTAAGATGCGTTTTACAGCCTGGAGATGTATGGTGGTGAAAGCGTGCATGAACTGACAAACTTGATTGACAGCATAGCAGATGTCAGGTCTGGTGAGAGTGAGGTACTGAAGGGCGCCAACAATGCTACGATATTCTCTTGCATAAGAGAGAGGAGCACCATCGTATGCAGAGAGCTTTGAGCCAGACGCAAGGGGTGTGGGACATGGCTTGGAGTCTTGCATATGAGTGCAAGTAAGCAAATCCAAGGTGTATTTAGTCTGAGTCAAGACTAGAGAAGTCGATGTACGTTTGGCTTCGATTCCCAACAAAGAAATTCAGATCACCAAGATCTTTCATGGCAAAGTGCGTACCCAGTCGCTGAATGAAAGAAAGGACTGGTACTGAACTAGTAGATAGGGTTGAGTCAGTTGTTGATCCAGAAGCGGTAGAAGTGGTAGTAGCATACCTTCCATATCAAGAGCTAGAGACAAGTGAAGGCTCTCCTTCCTACTTGCGCCTATTTACCTGAAATATCTCTGATATCTACCTGAACAGGAGAGCCACTGGTCGTAGTCCGAGAGTCTTTCCACTGAACTATTCTCCCGCTAGAGTGATCAGTCGACAATACAGCGACGATTCTAACGAAATCCCAGTCAAATGGGTAGCTCTTTAATCTGTCTATGAAGTTGCTTTAGCTTCTTTTTACGTAATTCCCGATCGGGGCTCCCGTCACCTGGTCTGCACCCTTTTTCTTATCCGGAGATGGACTTTATGCCAAGAGGTGCGGCCATAACACTTATAACATAAGGTGACTCGAAGAAAGAGAAAGACGGAATAGCTGGGAAGATCCGCTTGCGGATCACCAACAGAGATCAGGACATATACTACTGATACGCGATCCTACCCATACTGTTGACGAAGCGTCAGTCCTTATCTTTTTAGATAAAGGTATCCTATCCATAATGTATATCCGGAGGAGCCGCCCTTGATTTTCTTTTTTTTTTACATTTTTAACCATAGTTGGGAGTTTCCACCGGAGGACAGGACTGCTGCATAGCTAGCAGCACCGGTGCTTCAAAAAACTAGAATTTCTCTTTTTTCTCAGTCAAGAAAGCAATCAAGAGTCCAATCCCGGATGTTCAGCCCGGTGGAAGGAAAGGGACTCAGAGCGAGGGCGAGTATGCGAAGGCTTTCCTGTCTCAGGGAATGTATAATAGCCGGCGGGCTTCATTGCTTTCCTTCTCTGTCTGGCTGTTTAGTAGGAGTCGCTAACGAGTGAATGTGTATCCGGCCGACTCGGATTTCCGTATTATTGAACTTTTTCTAAGTTCAATTTCTTTCTTGCTTTCAATGTGTCCCTCAGTTAGTGCAGTTGCAGGCCTTTCTCTTCTCACCTTCAGTTGACTGAGACTGAGAGTAAGGGTGCAGGGGATGTGGCTAGTCTTTGACTAAGGTTGATTGCAGTTTCTCTGGTTCTTGATTGAGTCTTTGTCTTGCAGGAGTGATGTCAAACCTATTCTATTGCTTGACTTGTCTGTATTGGAAGTATGGTAAGGGGGGTGGAAGTCGTGTAAGCGGCTTCTTCCGAATTTGCCTGTACTCCGGGTCTAGTACGTATGAAAAGATGTCAGCTAAGTGGCGATTTCTTTTCCTGGATTCGATTCCCGAGCGGCTAAGGTCCAATCCGGTATTCTATTCCGTCTGTGCGAGCATTCATTACATTGGCTACGTCTAGCTGTGTAAAAGAAGGAATAGCTAATTCTGCAATTACCGATTCGACTGAACGAAAAGACGACATTCTCTTACGGTGAGAACCCACCAGACTCGCCCACATGGCCCATTTCATGGTGAGCCGTAGGAAGGCATCTCACCTCTGGTATTACCAAAGGGCTCCACAAACAGTGCCTACCAAGCACAGGTGAAGGAATGAGGTTCAAACCTCATATGGGAGTTACAGACCCGCAGGGTAAACAGGAGTTCCGCTAAATGATACCGGCGCAAGGTCAGTCAATTCTTTCTTTAGGATAGATCCCTAGTGCCATCGATTTAGCAAGGGAAGTTGAATTTGGAAGAGTAGGCATAAGAGGTCTTGGAGTCGGCATTAGCCCCGTTGTTGGAGGAGGGCACTACCCAATAGTAGGTAGTTGTTAAGTAGCTCTTCTTAGTTCGAGTCGGTGCCGGTAGCTGTGAACTCTTCTTTCTCGATGGGAAGAATAGGGTTGGTGTGGCGTAGCCAAGTCAATGGACTTTCCTTTCTTGCTTGAATTTACTTCCTAAACCTCTTCCGGCTCATTTACTACTGGGATAACTTGAATATGACTATGTTAAGGTTTCAGATAACCGCCTCCCATTAGTGATTTCATACCTGTTGAAGGACCCACCCACGAGGCGGTAACTATAAGGTAGGAGTTAATCCCCGGGGATTTGTAATAGGAGCAATTCCGTAGCTACCTTTCAACATATACTTTTTATTGAAAGTATATCAAATCCTACGCAATCCCAAACTCCTAACATGCCTTTTTAACGCATCTCTAGAAATGAGTTTGGTCAAAGGGTCAGAAACCATTTCATAGGTGGAGATATACTTCATAACCAAATGAAGTCGGGTGTCCATGGTTGTTTTTTTTTTCTCCCACGGAACTTGAGATCCTTTGCATAAGCTATTGCAGCCGTGTTATCAGAATAGATCACAACGGCTTTATCTATATGTCCCGGAATGTCCAAACTTTGCAAGAATCTCCTTAACCATATAGCCTCCATCACTGCAACTGAGCAGGCTACAAACTCTGATTCCATCATGGATAAGGATTTCCTTCTTTCTTACTACACCACGTAATGGCTCCTCCGCCAAGTATGAAGGTGTAGCCAGAAGTGGGTTTTCGTTCATTCCTATCAGCAGACCCATCTGAATCACTATATCCAGTCAACTGAGATTTCCACCTTGGAAGCACAAAGCTAGTTTTTTGGTTCCGTTTGATGTCGAAATTTCCTCTTTACTGCAGCTCAATGAGCACTTTCTGGATGACTCTGATATCGGCTAACCATCCCAGCACATGTCGGGTCGAGTACACAACATAGCATACATCAGACCAGACTACCGACTGCGCTTGCTATACCTCCTGCAGTCCCTTGCTTTTCGCCACATTCAAGCTTAGGAAAGAAAGTCAAGATTGTATTGTCTCTAGGTACCAATAGACTGAAATGGGGCATTCTGTCCATCTAAGAGTCTATTCTAGCAAACCAAGGGAGACCCAAGCAGCTTATTTGTCCTAACAGGGATTCATTCGTGAAACCTGTTCTGGCATATGCCTCTTCCTTCTTTCAAAGATCGGATTCAACAGCTGTGGATTCTGTGCATCCATTCTAAGATCTGACATGAAGTATGTGAGTTGCTTCTTCCTTTAGATTAGAGCTCGCTCTCTCAGTCCACTAGAAAGACAAGCCATAGAGGCAAGTCTAAGTGCAGTTCATATTGAGTCAGATTTTGCTAATATGGGCATTAGGGGATCCCTTTCATACTTAAGATATTTATATACATATTGGCAGTTCAGTTCCTCTAGCATCCGATTGTGGGCATAATTGTAGCATTTATGAGTGATCTATCCTTCTATTCTAATTAGAATAAGAGAAGAAAGATCATAGCGTAGAAGCTTACTAACTATCTAAGTGTCAAGTCCAAAGAGAGGAAGGCGCACTTCGAGCGGCTTTGTCCTCTTTTTCCTTCCCAATGAGATCTGGTTCTCGAAGCGGGTTCAGACTCATCTGAGTCTACCTCGACAGGAACCCTCAAAGGCTGGCTGGGTTTGTTTTGATTCCATCAAGCTTCTCGTTGGCTTTGTTGCATGCTTTCCAGAGCTTCCTATTATATCTATAGCAGGTCAAGCCTTAGAAAGGAATTCAAAACCAATCATATCCAATTCTTTCTATGAGTTCTTGACTTTATAATCGAGGTAATCCCTCTTTCTTCTCTTTTTTAGAGACAAGGAAATGGAAAGACACGCCTACTTTGATGGGCTTACCGGCTTACCCGACCGTTCGTTCTGGTCTAGGAACAGCTGAACTGAAGCCTGTAATATTAGACTTGAAAAAACCCTTTCTTTATATTTAGATCCATGTATCTCGCTGGTTTCTTTCTCATATGAAGGCTTTGCACTAGCGGGATGAATGGGAAAGCGCAAAAGAACGTATACTCTAGTCCAGTCCGAGGAGCCTTTGGGAAAGGAATTGGCGATCACTGGCTCTTGCCAATTGTGGGAGAAGGGCTCGAACCCCTGACTCCTACCCCTACTCAGTTGAATCCTGTAAATAATACACTTGAAGTGAAGGGCATAGCCTGAAAGGCGAGTTAGAAGTTTGCTCTTACTCTTATCCGGGATTCGCTTCCAACTCTGATAGTTATGGGGGAAGTAGTCCTTCAATCAAATCCAGCTTGGAGGCGGAAAGTCTTCACTTTTACAGAAAGGAAGGAAATCTCAGTGTCAGCCTCATTTCCTCTTAGAGCGATAGGATTCCTTTTGCTTCTGGAAGACAGTCTGGATTAGCACAACTATTGGGATACCTTCACGGGCAAGGCTCCAACCTCAAAGCCTGTGCCCTACTTGCTTCCTCTTTAGTGAAGGCGGAGTCGTCCCATTAACTCCATTTACTTTTGGGCTCTCCCCCGCCCTTACTCTGATTCTTATCGCACGAACTCAATCTTATCCAACTCCCCGGCATTCTTTGGAGTCGATCTGCTAACATTGATGCCAACCCAAGATAGGGCCTAGAACTTTCTCTGGATTTGCCGTCTCCGTAAGCAATGGAGAATGGAGGGGAGGACTTTTTATTACTGCTAGAGTAGAGCGGTATCCTTTTTTAATCCCAGATACTGCATTCTAGATCGAAGCTTCTGCCAAATCAATTTTTTATCACTAGCTCAAAACTCTATAGACGATTAGGAGAAAACATCCTAGTAAGCGACAACATCCCCTTCAGTGGTAACCACCGATGCCGCGGAGGAGTCTGATGTTAGTCTTGAATTGTCTTCTAAAACTGAGACTGTGGAATCCTTTTCAAAAAATTATGTCCCGGAATCAGAGGTTGTAGCCCTTTTTGGTCGAGGTAGCACAGGAGCCCCAATAGAGTGCCCACCGGCAAGGAATCAATATCTGTCTCCGATCTTCTTCTCCAATCATCTGGTTATGGTGGCGCAAAGTTCTCTATCGCTTACTTTTATTCTGTTAGAGTCTAGTATAATGCTGCTTAACTGGATTGCTGATATGATACCACTTATGCCACCTACTCAGTATCTGATATCGCTCCTGCCGCGGAATTCGATGTTGTAGAGGAATTTTGTGTCCCCCAGTTGACCGAAAATGCCTGGGGACTAGGGGCTTTTCACTTCTTTTCCTATAGGGATATGCACTGAAGCCTTTGTGTCATTCTCCATTCGATTTGACAGTGATTGACATGATCCTCACTTCTCTTATGATATTTTCTTATATCTGTCTTTACATAAGAGAGAGAAGTGTTTGCTGGGCCTGCCCATGTGTGTCTTGTTTCGTGTTTTTGTTTTGGGATTGGGAAAGTGTTCAGTGCGAACCTTTCTTCTAAGGCGGATCCAAGCTTCGCCTTTACTCTTGACCAGCTACCGGCAGAGAAAAAGCTTGCTAGACAGGTACCGAAAGGGCGAGTTCTAGGTCCATGTCGGATTACGGGAAAGGCTCACCCCCTTTCAGTTGTGTCCGCATACAGGCGTCGATAGAGTAGCAGCCTCGTCCTGGTCCAGCGAGGGTATCTTCTCCTCTGTTCTTGGGATTAGCGCTCCTTTTTTACATGAAAAATGGACTGGAGGGTGCTTGACCGCATCTTGGGAGAACTGGCCCGTGGTCTTTCTTGCCCTGCCTGTCTGCTTGCTTACACAGTGCGACGGAATCGTTTGCTTCTGGCATTCCTTCCGGCCCTGATGGCCCTGGAAGCAGGGGGTAAAGGGGTTTTCCTTCCATAACCGGCCATTCCCCTGTTTTCCATCTTTTGGTTTTTTTGGGTACGGGATGAGCTAAGAACCATGCATATAAGGTGCTGTGGGCCTATCGCCCTCGCGGAGTTCCCCGCAGCCGCTCGTCATACCCACAAGAGAACGAGTAGGACGACAGAACTTACTTCAAGAGTGTCATATCCTTTTTTCAGCTCTTCTTCAATTAGAAACCGGTGCATTTCTTCTTCCTTTCTACTGATTTGATTATATAGTTTCAAAATAGTCTAAAAGATTGTCTATTCGATGTCTGTAATCAATCAAAATTCTTATTCGCTCATTCTGAAACTTATTTATTTTCTTTTGCTTTTAACTTAATATGGCTCTCGTCCAAGAAAGAGAAGAGTTCTAACAAGAAAGAAGGATTAGTTAGCACTACCCCGGATCCGTATGCATAGTAAAATAAGAGGGTAGACAGAGGTGCAACCTTATTGGCTTAAGCATCCTATTTTGTCCATGAGGAGGAAGAATACCGGGTTATCGAACCCCCAGCATGTGAGGGTTGGCTTTATGCTAAAAAGAATCCCGAGTTAAAAAGTAAATCAGAATAGGCTTTGCTTTCCTCTTAAGGAAAAAGGGAACCTGCCGAATCAAAGCAATCCTCTCTTGGCATAGCTGAAGCTCCTTTCCTGGACGACTCTTAGTGGTTCAAAATAAGGCTTAGTTCAAAGTCAGTCTAACCAAGGACTATTTTAGAGTCAGATCAGGGATTTTTAAACAAATTCATATCATCTGTCCTTCAATCCCCTTCTTATTATAGGAAAAATCTGATTAACTTGAAAACAAAACTACTTCTTCTTCTTAACTGTGCACACCCCCTACCCTTCTGATTTCACTTGCAAACAAAACCTCCGAACCTGGGGATTAGCCCACTTCTCTTCCTCGACGTCCTACAGCGCATTCTGTAACAACCGATTCAGAAACATTTCCTGAACCCGCTTACGGCTATTTGAACAATGGATATAAGACCAACTGCGGTTACGTGGAAAAGACCATCAACAGCGGAACCGGCTACTCGAAGAGTAAGAGCAGATAGGCCAAGAGCTGATTCAATTGCAAAAGGCACCAGCTCTTTGCCTTCCTTGCTTGCCTTTCCTTCTAGTCTGGTGTGCTTCTTTGGTTGCCTACGGGATGTGCACATGATAAACTATTATATGATTAGTATGCTTTCTAGTTCAAGTAGCAATTCCTGTCTCTGCTTCTTCGGACGTCTCAGCAGATTCATTCTGCTGCAAGCCCAGCTCGGCTTAACGCAATGATCGGAAGAACTCTCTTCAACCGCCCATGATTGAGACAGAGGTAGATGAGAACAAATTCTTTTTCAAAGTCTGCTAATTTTCTTATTGTTGCATCTCGTCGATACGATAGGTTGACTTACTAGTCATATGCCCTAAAGGTGCTACCGATGCCGATATCGGAGCAGTTAAAAGAAGCAGTCAAAGTACAACCATCCAATTGCAATTCCATTTCACATTCATCTTCTTCTCTCAATTCCTGAACCAAAGAAAATTCAACTACCTTCTCTCTCCTCCTCTTTTTAGAGATGGGATCAAACTAAATAAGCTAATCGGCTTATGAAATGCCTACTTTCGGAACCTCTTTTTGCTTAAAAGAGTTCAGTTGTAACGAAGTCGAATGACACCCACCTCCCTTCAGGCTGAAAAAGCCTGTTCGTTATCCATATGGATCTTTTTCCACTCCCCCAGCCTTGAGCCTTTAGAGGTATAAGCAGTGATGGCTCTTGTTTGGAAGTAACACCCACCAAATAATGCGAGGAAAGTTACTTAATTACTATTTTCTTCTCTAGGAGGCGATTGACGTTTCCATAGAACAACAATCATATTCAAGTGCCAGTAGAGAAGTGATAGGATCGCTAAGACCTAAAAGAGATCTTTCTGCCGGCTAAAAGACAGAGTTAGGGGCGGCATCTGATTCAACAAGAAAGTTGCTTAGTAATTAGAATACCAACATTAGTTGAGATTCTACTTGTGATGAGAGAAGGAGATTAGGTGTGTCTAAACTAATGTACTCAAACTGCAATCCAAGGAGTATGGAATACTACCCCTTACCCGAGGAATGAGACCTCGGATGGTGCCCTTAGACTTCCTACTCTTTTGCCAACTAAGGTACTTTCAGGTAATCATTGGTAATCATACCTTCGTTCTTAGTTTAGAGTGTACTGCACCTTAACGAAAGAATTTGATAGAGGCTGGGATGCCATATAGTGAAGTTCGAAAGGGCTTAGAAGCATAGAACTGACTTGATTTCAACTTCAAGTAGGAAGCTGCCAATTCCATAAGAAAGGACCAAAGCGCGGGCCGGGGGCACCGGAGTGGGTTAGGATTACAAAGTAAAAAGCTGGATTGAAGTCTTTCTAACTATTTCAAAGCTAGGAAAGGCTGTAAGTTCGAATAAAGCAAGTATGACCTGCAAGCATCCTAGTCTTTCTATTTGCAATCCCGACCTTGGAATGAGAAGACTTACAGCTTGAGGTGACAGAGAAGTCTCTTTCTATTTAGTTGCCCGAAGAACGAAAGGCTGCAGCGATCTCATTAGTGGTTTACCCACTTTTTTTCATCATATGGGAGATTTTTCCATATGAAGTTCGAAAAAGGCCTTCTAAGGTTTTCCAACATCAGGAAATCGCTATCTTTCGCTCATCCCTTATCTTAACCGGGATTCTCATCCAAGATCTTCCCCGGGTGAAGAGTGGTCGAAGCCTAAATCCCCTCCTTCCTATGAAAAGGTAGGAAAGGATGTAGCAAGCAAGTCAACTAGTATGATTTAGTGCTACAGCCTTTACTTCAGGCAGCAAGGAAAAAGCAACTATCAAGGCTAAGGCCTTAGGGACGAAGTTGCCCTCTTTGAGGAAGTTACGTAAAGAAGATAATCAAATCCTTCGGAGGCAAAGCCTTCTAATTGAATCAGATCCTTTAGCTGCGAACTGAGCCGTAGTCAAGCAAGGAAGTAACTTCACTCGTTCCGGGAGGTAATTCGTCTCTGTCTTTAGGTCTAATTCCTTTTCAGTCTTTCTTTAAGTAAAGCCTAAAGCCATATTATCAGTCCTGGACTTTGATTTCTTTACTGCATTAAGTCGACCTGTAAGCCTTAGAATGAGAATCAAGGAAGTTGGAAAGAAGTAAGAAAGGAAAGTCGGCAACTAGGAAAGCATCAAGTCTTCCTAGCCTTCCCCCGGTCAATCCTCTTGAGGAAAGCAGGAGATAACAAGTTTTGCTAAGTCCCCCGGTAGGAAATAAATGCCATATAAATAAGGTAAGAAGATCCATTATCGGCTAACTGATCTCTAGGCCCGATTCTAATCTCTTTCTTATCCTGGTGAATCAATTCCAAAAGCAAGGGAAGCCAGTAAGAATCTTTATCTTTCGAATACTAGCCCTACTTTATTGAGAATCAACCTGTCTTCTAGACTTCGTGCTATATCCCCTCTAACGCTCCGTAGGAAAGTAGTAAGTTGCAGTTGAATAGATTATGATCCTTCGGAGGAAAGCTGCAATGAACTCATAGAAGTCAGAAGCCTGAGAGAGAAGACAAGAGCACTAATCAGTCAGACAGACCGAGCTAGCTTCAAACTCTAACTAATACAATGCAGGCTTTCCTTTCCCGGGAGAAGAAGAGTGAAGACCAATAGAAGCCCAATTCCCAGTTCTCTTTCACTCCTCGATAGGACAGACAGCGCGAAGCCTTTAATTGGCGAAAGAAGAGGATATAGCTGTTAGCACCTTAGTCCACTCTTGAGTGATGAGGAATAGGCTGTGAATCGGAACAGAGTATGAAGTTCTTCTGTTGGACTAGTCCCTTTAGGCAAAAAGTCTTTCTTCTGTCTCAGCTCTTGTCTTCTCCGAGACGAGTGCAGTTAGCAATTCGAAGGAAATAAGAGTTTCTGCTTTAAACTCTTTCTCACGACTGTGATGGACAAAAAGATTTTGATCCCATTTCGGGAAATTCCTTCTCCATCCCAACACCATTCTTATATTATGATATTTCTACTTGGAATCAATCCGGACTTGTTTCACTCCGCCCGCCCAAGGTGATTAGATTTATTCTAAGTCCCGGGTTTCCTAACTAAAGAGAACTTGGAAACTTCATAAAGTGTTTTTCAGAACTCCCGGCCTACCTTTAAATCCGGTTAATGGAGCTGAACTCGGTCTGTTGAAGTATGAGAATCCCTTAGTGATTTTCTTTCTAGAGAGTTAGGCCTCTGTCTTCTGTCTGATATACCAGATCCGCTGAAGGAGGTCGGTGTAGTATTAAAATTAAAAAGAAAATCTAATGAGTTAATTCTTGCAGCTATGTCAATCTTCGACCGATGCTGCTTCTGAGTTATATGATGAGTTCTTTGCTACTTCTTTTACTCCTGTCGGGAATAATGCGCTATAATCTAAATACTAATTATCTGGCTTCTATACCATCTTCTGTCTGACTTCCGCCCAGATCGGATGAATGCGGGTAAAGACGAGAAATGGACAGAAAACCCTCCAATTCGAAACCTATCCATATGATCTTTCGAGGCACTAACACTACGTCATAGCATGAGGAAACTTTTCCATTTCTGCCTTAAGTATATGGGATGGCAACAACATGCGATTAATCTCCGGGAAAGCTTACACTCCACTAACTCTCCATCGGCCTTGTAACTCTATCAGAGGATTAACGGATGAAGCAGGAGGTGATTCCCCGGAAATAGTTATAGAATAAGAATACCTTTGACTTGGCCCCTGGGTTATTGGATACGCTTTTCTGGGATCAAGTAGAAGAATCTCTACTACGGTTGATACTTCCTCCCTACCGGGTGAATAGAATAGAAGATTAACTGGTAACAGAAAGGGGACATTAATAAGTCAATACTGAAACGAAGTCACTCCAAGAAGAGCCTGTAAGGCAATTAGAAGGTTTTGCCTCTAGCTTCTACAGGAACGCGTTAAGAGCTGTAGCTTTCACTTCCGAACTTGCCCCTGAGCTAGAATCGGGACTAGCAAAATGGGTAGATTGATTGATCTTGGGCACCGCGCCTTTGACTTCTCTGCTTGGGCTCTTTCATAGAAATCGGAAGCTAGCTAACCTTAGCTACTGGTATTTCATCCACGGTAAGGAAGATGAATTTCATCGCTGGGGCGAAAGCCAGGCTGATTGGAGGATTGGAATGGGTCCTTTGTTCCCTAAGGAAGTTGGCAGGGGAGACCAGCGAGGGAATTGAAATAGATTATAAAAGGCTTTCGGATGATAATCCCCGGAAGGAATCATAAGTACGATGGTAAGTCAAACCTAACACAATTGAACTCGGAATTTGAAAGTGTAACTGATTTACTTCCGTGCTCTTTGGCCCTATAGGCTGCGCCTCCTTCAGGCCTGTCAGAGCCTTTGCCTTAAGACTTTCTTTTTACTCACCTTTTAAGGCATTGACTAATAAGTACCTTCCTCTCTTCCCGGTAGTAGGATGAGGAGGGATTGGTGCAAAAGAGATTTCCTTTCTATTTCTAACTCTGGAATCTCAATACAAACACACAAGTATGCTTTATAGCAGCTCAGGGGGCTAAGCCTTCTTCCTTTATATTCTAGAGGAAGGGGACATAGATAAGACCAGCAAGCATTCTTGCCATCTAGCTTATAAGGTAAAATCATCTATCATCTATGGTCTTCCGTATCCGTTAAGAGGAAGCTCTGTCATCTCTAGGCCTCCCTTTTCATTCATAAGTCAGACTAGGCCGGCCGTAAGATTACCCTTCTATTCGTACTATCTTCCCAAGGTTATTCCCCCCGGTTCTTAGGAGTTCAGAGCCCCAGTTCTTAGTTCTTAAAAATAGAGCTCAATCTGGAAAGGCGAGATTTATTTAGTCGAAAGACTGATCTTTGGCTTCCGACTTCTTATTGGTCTAGTCTTCTCTTTCGTATTCGTGGTGCTCATCCAGATCTGTATAAGTAAGGGCTGCTATTCTAAGACAACTACGCACCTCATCAGGATCATATTCTATATAAATGAAAGCAATTTCCACCTATGGGATCTGATTACCTTAGTAAGTTATCGGTGGAATGCCTTATTAAATCTAATCACTTACTTCTGAGGAAATACCATCTATATAATCTATATAGAAAGTTAAAGTAACGGATTTCGAATTATATAATTATAGTTAGTATTGACTTATGAATCCCCAAAATAAAAGGCAGAGATTATCTATCTGAGGCACATAGCCTGGCCGTCTCTACCAGAAGATCTGAAGCTGGAAGTTAAATTAAATAGTATGATTTTTGTTTTATTCTTCGAGAAAGAAGTAAAGAAGTCCTCCTCCCAACTCTTTCTTGATCAGAGAGTTGCTGCTCTTTGAATGTCAACAGCTTGTTGATTCCTTGCGATAAGTAAGAAAACGTCCACCATCGGAAATATTCCAATACCATCTTGCCCTCTCTTTCATCCGGCATTATCACGATAGCAGCCCCGGTGCCCTTTCTCATCATATGTGCCCAGTACCCCGCCAGTTCCGAAAGGTTAAAGATGACGCGCTTGACGTTGTGACCGGGTGCCGGAATTAATTGGTCAAAACAAAATGGTCTTGCAAACCGGTGGGGATTTGACGGTTCTGCCCGAAGTTGCCCTGTCGTAACGTCAGAATGCCGCATCGCATGGAGATCTGATCAGATACTATCCTCTGGATGCATTTTCACAACAGCAATAAATAAGTAGCAAGGGCCCTTTTCATCGACCTTGTCGACCAATCATACACAAGATTTAGGGCCTCTCTTAAATACCATGCTTGTAGGGCCGCCACGTGAAGCTCCTCGGATGGTATAAAAACGGAGAATGCGGATAGAGTGGATGGACGCCTAGCCGAAGAATCCACGGACACCTATGCTACCTGCCTTTACGGAAGAGGTGAGGCTCAAAATCCTTAGAAATCAGTCTTTCATTCCCGGATCTCCGAACATTACACCTTGTAGAACTTTAGTAAGTAAGGGAACCTCTTATAGCCCCAGTTAAAGATACTGCTCAACCTTGACTGGACGGCCATAACAATTGATGGGTAGGAGCCTACTCTAACTAAGAGCAGCTTCTCCTCCACCGGAACCTGGTTCCGATGCGATGCTTGCTAGGACCAGGAGATGAGAGATTTGAGAAGGGCTTTTCACACCTCAGAAAGCAGATAAAGCTAGCTCATTCGAACCTGCAAATAAGGTAAGGTAGTGATGCCTCTTAACCAAAAGAGGGGGCCCCACTTAAAATAAAACTCCATCTATCGATTCTTGAGATGCGAGATGTTCCCTACTCTCTCCTTTGGATGCCCCTACTATTGCTGACTGATCCCCCCAATCACTTGGGAATGCTCGAATATAGGAGAATCTGCTGTTCTCATGTAAGCCGACACAGCCCTTGCCTAGGATATTCTAGTTTTATAACCCTTTCTGAACCTATGAGTTATTCAACCCGATCCAGAGAGATGCATGAGGGATTTTGGTCAGCAGTTTCCCCCGGCGGAGCTTGGGGGGGGAAATCATCGGAATTTCATAGTCGAGAGATGGCGACGCCAGCAGATAGATTCCCGGGGAGGAGAAAGAGCTAGAACAAGGATTTCCTGGGTATATAAATAACCGATCTTGTTCTTCAGTTCACGAAGGGGAGGGGAGTTGAACCAGTCTCTATAGTAGTAGTGCTTTCTCAACCATCAGAAAAGAATCTACCTCTTAATTCCCAGATTCTTAGTCGAATGAGTGAGTTCTCCGCTTTGTTTCGATGAGCACTCGACTTCTGCTTATAGGAGCATGGAGTGGGGACATTAAACCAGAGTTATCCCCTGATCTTTCTCTATTCCATCAAGGAAGCCCACCGAAAAGCGGGTCTTAGTTATAAACTTCTCTTTCTAGATTCAGAGTCCCGAACCCGACAAAGTCAAAGAAAGAGGACAAGCAGTTACAACTATGACTGACATGGAGCGTGAAGGCAGAGGGCTTCTCTTCATTTGTGCCTGCCTTACTTTCCCCCGTCTGTTTCCTTTGTGGGGACTCTGTTTCTTCTCTAGCTTAAGGTCAAGACTATTCTGATCTTCAGTCTGAAGACTCCCTGCTTTTCTATCGAGTAGTCACTCTTGGCCTATTAGGATTAGGACCTCTTTTCCCTCCTCTATCTAATGCTTTTACTTCGAGTGCTGGGACTGCCCCATCCCTTTAAGCTCCTTGCCTGGCTGACTACGAACTGCCTTCTTCCTGACCGACCCTTGCATGCGTGGAAGTGAAAGGAAAGTTCTTTTCTAATCGATTGGCTCGTGGATCTTTCTGACTTGGTTGCTTATTCCCTTGGATGGGTTTCCCAAAGCCTAGTATAATCAATAAAGCTCAGTGGAGAACTCAAGCTATTAGTCCATCCTATCCCGATGCTGCTCCGCTCCTTCTAGTCGAGTTGCTTGCAGCTCCAGGCCTCTTGTTGGGCGGGACTCCTCCTATCTCCTAGAAATCCACTTTTCTCCCGGGCTTTTCCCTTTCTCAATGGGAGGAATTCCCCCTTTTCCTTCCTTCTCCCGTGGTTGTCCTTCCTTACCTAAAGGCTGCTCTTCTTCCGTGCCCTTACATGCGTGGAAGCTTAAACTGGGCTTGAAGGCAGAAAGTAAAGAACTCTCCGGCTGGAAAAGGGAAGTGCTTCCCCGATTCAATTAAAGAAGGAATATCATCTCTCTTCCAATAGAACAGGAAGTATCAAGTCAGTAGCTTGTCCTTCTCGTGCTCTTCCAATCGCATGAGATGCAGCAACCCATTACGTTCAATCAGCCCCTGGCTTCTGTTGAATGAATAGAGGGTTCAGGTGAAGCAGGGGAGTCTATTGCTCTCTTTCCGTCTGATAGCTGTGACAAAGAGAGATGGTCAAATAGCGTATATTTATTAAGGTAGAAGACGCTAAGCCGATATTCCTTCTTTCGTTTTTTTCTTTGTCTCGAGAGGGAGAGAAGAAAGATGACAGCCAAAGCTTCATGCTCACTTATTCACTAGATTCCAGCATGCCAAACCTAAATGCCATTAGCTGAATGCGTACTTCATGCCAAGCAAGCTTTCATTTAGTGAACGCTTTCAAGCCCAGTTGAAGATTTCCGAGCATTGCACTTAGTCAGTCCAGCTGATTCAGCTACTTTGCCTTCCTACTAAAAAGACAGAACTCCATCCTTTCCCGCGTCTCCTACTCCTACCTTCGTACTACAAGCCAGCCTTTTACTCGAACTCCCGTTACCGCTGTCCCTATTGGCTTGTCTCCATTCGTTTGCTTTCGGGGATTGTGCCATCATATTAGCCTCCCCATGTTTGCCTTCCTTTCACTCCGGCGTATAGCCTGTCTTGTAATTATTAAATTTAAATTAATTAGTCATTGGCTGATTAAGATCAACTGCCTCCACCATTGGAAGTTCTTAATCTAAATCCCGTGGGAATGCTCTTGGTCTTGATAAAACTAGATCAGGATCCATTGCTGCTATCACTCCCTATGCTTCTGCGTCCCGTACCCCACTCCCGTCGATCTTTGACCTTTCTGCCCCATAATTGACCCTGGATAAACCACCCTAAACTCTTGAAGAAGCAAAAGCAGTTGCCGCTTCTGAGTGAATATTGTACATTCATTTGACTCAATTCATTCGTTGTATCGTAGTAAAGGAAAGAAGAAAGGAATTGTTGTATACCAGGGTATGGTGTGGGCCGTGTTGAATGGCTGCTGATAAAACCATTGCGGTTGTTGTATCAGGTCCAATCTCCAAGTTTTGGGCGGGGTCTTCCCTTCCAGAAATTTTCCGATGCTTCCTTTGGCTCTGACTCATAGCTAGTACGGCTTCCTGCGTTGCCTTTTCTTATGAGATTTTCTTGGCGCTTGCCGAGTGAGGAAGAAAACGATCACCTTCAAGACGAAGAGGTACTACCTTAGCTCGGGAACTACTTAGCAAAGTACGCGCATTTGGCCTATACTTGAAAGGACCAAGGACGAAAGACACAGAACCGATAACAGCAAATGAACGGGATGTTAAGGGAAAATCTATGGCATTACCGGGCGTACCTTACTATAAACTATAAGACTTTATTAGGTTAGGTAAGGAAGAATAGGATTGATTGCTCACTACACTTACAAAAGTAAAGATGGAGCAGCTAAGTCCGAACAAAGGAAATCTCTCACACGCTAACTATCCCACTCTGAAAAAAGAATAGGTAAGTTGACCAACTGCTGAGCGGTTCCTGACGGCTTTATTGCCCTTTGCTTCAAAGAAAGATAACTCCTGGGAAGATTAAGACCCTTTTGCAGTTTACTCGCCAGTGTCATCACTCACTGGACGAGCCTTTCTATTTGTACCAGTTGAGTACCACTTTCTTTACTGTAAACCACTGTTTAAAGTAAAGAAAGGTAGCCCTAACAAGCCAACTCCATTCCTAGGTCTAGCGACTACGTACCTCCTATAGCTATAGGAGTGACTACGTACCTAGTTTCGCTTCCCTGCTTTAGCCTCCCCCTATAACGAGCAAGTAAGTAAACTAGCTGAGCTAGCCGCATTCCTCTCGTTCTGTTCAAGAAAGGCAGTAGCCCGTTAGCAGTCAAAGGGGCGATCGATTTCCTAAAGGTCATTTGCCTTTCCCCATCTCGCTATCCCGATCTGGCTACCTTCTTCCACGGATCATCCCTTCTTTCTTTTCAGAAGATGTACAAGAAGGGGAGTACTTACTGTTGCGAAGCTACAGGGGAGTACTCACTCATATAGGAGTGTATGAGGACTGAAAGGAGAGGCACGTAGTCACTTGAGCGAAGCTTTAGGCGCGTAGTTACTCGACTGAAAGGAGAGGGTATCTAGAGCCCTTAAGAGAGACATCTAAAGACCAGCCGCTTCAAAGCTTATTGGCTTTTTCAAGTCAAGCTAAAAGTAAAACATCTTTTTGTGATTCTCCGATCATTTATCGATTCTCTGCATTGTCTCCTGGTCCGGCTGCCTCGTGCTCCTCCACGGCTGTCTTTCCTGGTTTGGGTGAGTCTTCTTCCCTCCCAGTTCCTTCTTCGGATGTGACGGACGGAGGCGGCTCTTCAAGCACATTAGGGCTACCTTTGTAAACACTCTACTAAGTATAGATCGGGGTCGGACTCGGTAAGAAGACTTGAACATGGCGGATCTTGGACCAGGAAGAAAAGAGTAAAAAAACTTTTTATCAGTCTAATTCAGAATAGGGTAGAGAAACGAATGAAAGAGAAAGAAAGGACCAGGCTCTCTCCTAAGCAAAGAGCAGGCGCTTAAGGTAAACAATCTAAAAGAGGAAGCGGCGTGTGAATTCCATTTGCCTTTTCCTTTCCCTGGTTCGTTAAATAGAGTAGGGGCTCTAGCTTTACTTTAGCTTGAAGAGGAAACGAGTTTTCGTTCTGATCTGCTCCGGGCTTCGGTTAGTTACAGGGGTGGTCAGTAGGTAGTTTCGATTCTAGCTCTGGAGAAGCGAACTTCAATCACAAAGATTTCACTACACTACTGATTACGTTTACGTCAAACATTCCTATTTCTACTTCTTACTCTCGCACGGATAGAGATGGAGGTCGGGATTCCCTTTCTCAAGGCAGCACCGCGGCAATTCAATGAGCGAGACTTGCACTCAATAGTAGAACAATGAAAGCAGTAGTGGCACTCCCCATACTTAGATGGTCCGGGCCTGTGAGCTCCATGCAAATTCGCCTTTCAAAGTTGCAAAACACAATCCCTAGCGTAAGTCGCAATCAACTTGATGCATTTTGTTGGACTAATGAGTATAGGACGTAATTTGAGGTGGTGGGTGGGCGCCTATATACCACTTCAAACGGTGTTTGTTTGGTTGCCGAATGAGAAGTGGTATTGTACCACTATTATGCCCATGGTAACCAACGTACCCATTCCCTTGGTCTATCGCTTGTAAAGCATCCCAGGTAGTTCTCTAAGCACCGGTTAACCACCTCCCTCACAGTTTGCATGAGATTCCACTTATTCTATGTCATTTTAAGCCTTAGGTAGTTGTTCCTCCAGCAGTTCTGTTCTTGGTCTGATAGTCTTGTTAACGCTTTCTAGTCTACTTTATTTTTTGTACAGATCTTCCTTTCCTTCCTCGTCCAGTGACGGATTTGCTCCCTCTTTCAGTAAGTCTTCTTCTTTAGTAAGGCCTAAATGTGCGTTAAAGTGTCTATATGGGAACCGGCCGTAAACTCCTTTTCTGGTGTAGATCCCCTTCCTTATGAATCAGTTCCCCGGGTACAAGGAATGAGTGCTCCTAATGTCTTTTCTCTGTTTCGGTGTAGATCGTCTCTTTGTCTATGGAGACCTTTTCAAGTCGTCCATTCTCTTCGGTATGTCATCCCTCACGCGGGTGCAGGGAGTCCTGCTTGTGCTCTTTCTTTGTGGTCCAGGCCAGGCACTCCATATGTGTTTCGGTATTGATCTGAGCACTCGTGTAACTACTAATAAAGCTCGAGGGACCTTTCTTTCTGAGGGCTACCGGTGTTACTTCTCTTGGTCAGGTCTAAAGGTCTAAGGGGAAGCCCTTTTCTTATTAGTATTAGAGAATGATCCTGAACCTACTACTATTGAATAATCCTGGTAGTCCAACTACAGAAAAGGTTATTCCTCGAAAGATTGTTCCTTCGTTGACTAGAACGAGAAGTACCAGATGGGGGAGACCCGCTACTTCAACGAAATATACTACCTCACTAAGATGGCTGTCAGCCCTCCAAACAAATAGGCAGGGGAGAGATCCTTACCAATACATTATAGATCCGGCTTAAAAGACAAAGCAAAAAGCATCTCTTATATTTATACAAATACAGATATTGATTCTGTTAGCTAGCCCGCTACAGATGATTGCTGCCTTGCACTTCCAACCGGAAGATAAGATGCCAGGGACAAATGACTTAAAAAAACCGAATATTTTCACAGATCTGCTTAAATAAATAAAAAAGCCGATTTGAGATCGTTTATCCAGGAAAGGCAACATCTATCGCAAACCTTTAACTCGTGATTGAACTAAATCTAAATAAAGGAGGCCATGAAGAAAATAAGGTTTTTCTCACTACACGAGTAAGAAGTTACTAGCCGCCTATTCTATATCTATAAAGAGAGACGGATTTCGCCTGCCACTCTACCGAGCTAACCAGAGCGGATGAGCATCTCTTTCAAGAAAGGATTGAACAAGTGATTAAACATCTGGCGGGGGAATCGACCCACTTTTTCAGATGATTTGTGGACGGATGGCCAATAGCCAATGCCGTTACCAATTCAACCGATTGAGAGAGAGAGGCCCATGCTTTCCTTAGTTTGGATTTCGAGAGGTTGGTCCGTTTACCTTGAAAGCGATACAATGGCAGGTTATGAAATACATTCAAATGGATGAATGTGAACGAGATTGATATCCCGCAGGAATTCCCTTTTTTTTTGATGTGATGCTTCTTATTTAGAGTTATTCAAAGACCAAGTTCTCCATCCTATTTTCGATTCTTTGAACTTGGCTTCTTACTATTGAAAAGAGGCCAGACGAAGTAACTAAAGCCCAATGCAGGTTGAACTCTCTTGAATCTAAGCCTCACTACCCTCTTAGAGCGTTACAAGGAATTTTTTGCCGGCCCCATATGGATTCAGCTTAATAGATTCCGCTTAGGGGTTTATGAGAGATTGATTGATGGACCCAAGCTAAACTTATATATAAGATTGAACCTAAACCAAAGCCTATAGACTGAATTAGGAGAGCAGAGGTTTAATCACCAGGAAAGCAAGCTATATCGAAGCCCAATGCCAAGCAAAGCCCTAGACTACAAGTGAAGAAATTGGGTTCCGCTAAGCGCCCTTAACCCGACACAAGATGGGACCCTATTAGGTAGGATAGTGGGCTTAGTCAGCCCAACATAGGTTGTCCACCAAAAAGGGGAAGTTCCCGCGATTTAAGGTTTCTGGATATCCTACCCTAAGACGAGAGGGTTGGGCTTAGAACAAGACCCATCGGTGGATAAGATCACATCTTCATAACAAAAGGTGTACACGTTCGGCCTCACTCAAGGTAATGGGCCAAACCTAACGAGTCCAAACAAATTGGATCTTATTGATTGTATGACAAAACCACATATTGGTAATTTTTTTTTTTCCTCAAGCAATAGGGTTTTACCAGTCCCAGCAGAGCCTGTGATGAAGACGGATTTGCCCTGAGGGATGGCAGACAAAATATGCTTCTGCTCGTTTCCCCATTCTATTGGAGTGAAGGTTAGCCCAATGTTAGCATTCAGATCCATTTTCAGCCACCTTTTCCTGGCTTTCCAAACAAAGCCCATCGAAGTCCAGTCCATCTAATTCATTTTATTCCCATTCCAGGACGGCCCAGGCCGCTATCCGAGTGCAATCGGCAAAAGCAAGTTTACCTTACTTATTTTTATAATATATATAATTCGTTCTGCTGTCAAAAGTAGGGGAAAGTGTCTGATCCTTTCAATCAAGCGATAGAGGCAGAGGCTTTACTTCAATCGCCTACGCTAGGACGGAGCTGCTGTCGAGTGAGGATTGGCCGAGGGGGGTGCCATCATGTAGCCGGGTACAAATAAGCCAGTGAAATAGGACTAGGAAGTGTACGACGAAGCACGCGTGGTACGTAAGCGAATACGGATCACGTGGGTTTGTACTGATCCGCTTTCGAGCTGTCGAGTGAGGATTGCTCCATCTATGAAGAAAGGACGCAGGGGGCCTCTCTTATTATATTTATTATATTATAAAGGGGGGTACTCTCTTCTCTGATGTGCGCTATATTATTGTGTTCTATTCCTGAAAGAGTTTTCGGGATTAAGCCACGTGGCGATACCCGCGAAAAACGAAAGACTCTTTTTTTCGCTTAGAGCTTCCCACGTCTATAAATAGAAGCTGCTTTCTCTATTTGGCAAAGCAAGGGGAGATATGGATCCACCAGTAACCACTTTAACGCTTTTTCAAATTGAGCAAGCAATTATTAATGTAGAGAACGCAAAGCTCCAGCAGGAGCAAACCCTGGCTGCCTTCTGGGAGCACATGCCTCCTGTCGAGGAGGAGGTCCTGGTAAAGCGGATACAAGAGCTCCGGGACAGCATTCGCACTCTGGAAGAACGAAGGAGGGTTCTCATCCGAGAGCGCGAATTGCAGCTTATCAGGGCGGCCTCCATCATCCGCGGGAGACCAGGGGGAAACAACTAAGAAGTCCTTTGTTTTTGCTTTTCTTTTTACTTAATATGTTGTTTGTTTACTTTGTTGTAATGTTGTGTTTAGTTGTGTGGCTGGTTTGTCTATGTGTGCGTAAGCTTCATAAAGGGTCCGTCGACTCTTTCTAGAAGATTTAAATAAGTGTCTGTAGACGCAAAGTAGTGTGTTTTAATGTATGGTGTTCTTTGTCTTTTTTAGTTGAGATCTACTCCGGATGCTTACTGGAGATAGACTCCTATCTATGCTAACTATCTTTGTTTGGTTTTCTTTTTTATGTTTGCATGTATGGTATGGGAAAAGCCCTAGTTGTAAATCTTTACTACTTATGATAATATAATAATAAAGTTCGTAAAAATGTGCTGAAAATTAAGAAGGTGTAAGCTCAGTGTACTGGAGATGCGCTTATTAAGCCTTTCTAGCTTTGAAGCAAACTTCTTCCTTGAGTCTGCGCCGTCTTAAAAACCAAACCCTAATCTTGCTAGTTCAGTTCGTGTGTTTTACGTGAGCGCGTTGAACTAGTGTGTGTGCATGGACCTTAGCCACGACTTTTTCGGCCTAGACGCTAATAACACGAAAACACTTTGGTCCTGGGTTTTCGATCTCTGTTTTTGCGCGAAAGTCTCAGAAAATCAGTCATCGTTGCTGCGCTTCCTTCACTTGTCCTTGCCCGAGGATAGAATGTGAATCAATAATGAATGCGATGATCAAAGAAGCGGCTAGACATAGGTCAAAGGTACAACCGCTACCGCCAGTAGGATTTCCTTGCTTTACTAACGAGCTAACCTACGAACCGCTCCGTGGGCTACGCGAAGGGACGAGTTAAGGAACAAGAGTAAAAGACGACGTGGACGTCATACTACACAACACAAGCAAAGACAGGAGGCCATTTACATAAGGGCGCGCCTTACGTGCCACTACCAACCCTCGCAAGCTTGCTAGCCCTTCTTTTTAAGCTGTGGAGCGTACCAACTTTGATTAACATCGAGTTGTATGTTTCGCTGCTGTCTAATGAGGCGCAGCATCGGTCTGGACTCTGGACGGTCTGTCCAAGGGACTGGATCCCCAGGCTCTTCTTAGTCTAACATGATTGTTGTAACCCCTTATTCTCTTCTAATGGGGGTTGCTCATTGGATTTTTATGGAATTCAGTGACAGTCCACTCCTTAGGTCATACCAAGGTGCCCTCCCCTACCTATAGATCAGACTTGCTGAAAAGAGCAGATGAAATTATATTGTGGGTGGTTGCTTGTAAGGTTTGAAGCCTTGCTTGATCGGTAACTGGTGCTCGACCAGATTCCTATCAAGGCCAGGCATTTATGAATACTCCCAAGTAAAGCAGTCTTTGTATTCTTGCAAAGATTGACAATCGCTTCGGCCATTTCACTAGATAGGTTCTTACTGACATATGTGGGCCGAGGTTCTGCTTTTGCCTATAGGTTTACTTCGATCACATCATCTTGAACTTCTGATCGTATGTCGTACAGCTTTTCTGGTGCTTTGGGTGGAAGTCCTCTAATGTCAGCTCTCTGGAAGGCCAATCGAATCTCTGCTTGATTGGCCGTAACTGCATGATCGATCTCAAGAGGATTCCCATGTAGATCTATGAAACTACAGCCGAACCAAATGCTTTCTTCTTCATTTTACTGGTTGTTCGGCACTCCATCTCCATACCAGTCTAGCATCACTGACTTGTTTGTGTCGTCGAGGCCCGATCGACTGGTGTCTTCGACGGGGCTTCAATAGCGGCGATCGGTCGATCAGACCGAAAAACCTGATTTGAAGATCGCCCTTTGAAGAGTAATAAGCATCAGCGTAGACTTCCGCTGCCTTGGGTCCGCGGGGAAAACTTTAACGTAATTGTTATGCCATAGCATGATGCACTGGTTGAGGCTCGATGGTACACACATCTTCCTGTGTATCCATTCTCTTCCCAAGAGTACGTTGTACTGCACTGGGGCGTCGATCACATAAAATTTTGTTTGTAAGGCTTCTGTAATCGCCGATCTGGACCTCTAAGAGAACCGTGAAATGGAATTTGACCTGTCTTGCAGTACGCTAAGGAATATTATTAGTAAGACAGACATATAAAGTGCGCATATGTACTATAGCTGCAAAAGAAAATGGATCCTTGTTCGGGTGGTGTCCCCGTCTGGTCTACTATCGTCTCTTCACCGCCGCTAGACTACTTTAGCCCCCCAAATGGCACAACCACAGTTGCTGGCTTGGCTCCCTCTTGCCTCTATTTCCAACTGGCGAAAGGCCGAGGAAATAAAATTGATGGAACATGTATCATTAGGTATTGATCTAAGCTTAGAACGGGCTAAGAGGGTAGCCCACGAGCGAAGAACTAGCTGGGATCGAAGAACATCCTGAGCATAGGCTCGTAAGAGGGAAATGAATAGATGAGCTCCCCTTGCCTTGAAAAAGGCCAGCCGGTATATATATTATTTATTATCAAACCGGTGCTTTTATTCAAAAAAGGCATTCTACTTTGATCAAACCCTGCTCCTTCTTGCTTGAGCGTATATACAGGCTTCTTACTACTACTACTATTGGTTGGTAACGGCATCCCTATCCATATCTTTATGCACGAACGAAAGGGTTTCACCCGTTCCCGGAAATGATTCTTTTTCTGAGCTTTACTCCACAGGTATTATTTATTTAATTTTTATAAAGTCTAACCAGTTCCTATTCTTTTCACCGCTAGCGAACTGACTTCCTTTACTGAAAATCAAGAACAAAGCCCCACCCCTCTTTCCATTCTTCCTTCCCCTCTCACTCCCCCTTTTTCAAGAAATAAGCCCCGCTCCCTAAGAAGGGGCCCCTCTCTGATAAGGAAGGAAACGAAAGAATCCGCATTTTATGACAAATCCGGTCCGATGGCTGTTCTCCACTAACCACAAGGATATAGGGACTCTATATTTCATCTTCGGTGCCATTGCTGGAGTGATGGGCACATGCTTCTCAGTATTGATTCGTATGGAATTAGCACGACCCGGCGATCAAATTCTTGGTGGGAATCATCAACTTTATAATGTTTTAATAACGGCTCACGCTTTTTTAATGATCTTTTTTATGGTTATGCCGGCGATGATAGGTGGATCTGGTAATTGGTCTGTTCCGATTCTGATAGGTGCACCTGACATGGCATTTCCACGATTAAATAATATTTCATTCTGGTTGTTGCCGCCAAGTCTCTTGCTCCTATTAAGCTCAGCCTTAGTAGAAGTGGGTAGCGGCACTGGGTGGACGGTCTATCCGCCCTTAAGTGGTATTACCAGCCATTCTGGAGGAGCAGTTGATTCAGCAATTTCTAGTCTTCATCTATCTGGTGTTTCATCCATTTTAGGTTCTATCAATTTTATAACAACTATCTCCAACATGCGTGGACCTGGAATGACTATGCATAGATCACCCCTATTTGTGTGGTCCGTTCCAGTAACAGCATTCCCACTTTTATTATCACTTCCGGTACTGGCAGGGGCAATAACAATGTTATTAACCGATCGAAACTTTAATACAACCTTTTCTGATCCCGCAGGAGGGGGAGACCCCATATTATACCAGCATCTCTTTCGGTTCTTCGGTCATCCAGAGGTGTATATTCCCATTCTGCCTGGATCCGGTATCATAAGTCATATCGTTTCGACTTTTTCGGGAAAACCGGTCTTCGGGTATCTAGGCATGGTTTATGCCATGATCAGTATAGGTGTTC